TAAACTAAAAAATCGTTGTATTATTTCACTTCTTTGCTACTTCGAAATTCAATGAATTTGATTTTTGGAATTGAGATTCCCAATAATAATACTTAACTTACCGGAATAGAATTACTAATTAGGTACTGGGTTTCATGTAAATTGGGAAATACTCCTTTTATTGTGTTGCAACACTTCGCTTTCGAACTAAGAAAGGGGAAGGAAGGAAGAAAGCGAGTGGGTAACACGAATTCTTCATCCTCAAATAAAGGCCTTCCCATGTATTATTTTCTCAACAAATAAGTAATTGTGTAGGAGCGATATTTTACTATAAATGCGAAAAAGCAACCAAAACTATAAAAGAAATATGTATTTCTCCTATTTCTTTTCCTTTTCTCGGGTTAAACAAAAGGATTCGCAAATAAAAGAGCTAATGCTACAACCAATCCATAAATCGTTAAAGCTTCCATAAAAGCTAAACTAAGTAATAAAGTACCTCGTATTTTTCCTTCTGCTTCGGGCTGTCTCGCAATACCTTCTACGGCTTGTCCCGCAGCAGTACCTTGACCAACTCCAGGTCCAATAGAAGCAAGTCCTACAGCCAATCCAGCAGCAATAACGGAAGCAGCAGAAATCAGTGGATTCATGATAAGTTCCTCACACACACAAAAAAAAGAAATGGTTAATGATACGATCAACCAATGCATTATGATTTAATTATTCCACATCCAGTCGAAATAACTAAAACTGCCGAATTGGAAATTGAAATAATAATATTATTAAACCATTAGATTATTAGAAAGACTTCATCTTTTTAGTTCCTGTTTGTTCAGTCTTTCTGACTCAATACAACTTGAGTTTTTCCATTTGTTTTTTCTAATCATTCTTCAATCTTTTTCTTTATTTTGTCTGTTTATTTATTCAATTCACAGTCATAAACGAAACGCAAGGACTTTGTCGATTGGTATCTCTATCGAAATTCAAGTAGGGCAAATTCAATATTAGTTCATATATAACTTGGCAATATCTAATATAAAATATACATGGGTTTATTACATAATGTAAACCGCCTATTCTATTTTTAATTCAATCATATTTTTGAATCATTCTTCGAAACATCTAATCTGCAAGAATTAGCTTATAGTCATTAGATTGCATATACCCGGGGTGGGCCCCTCTCTCGACGAACCCACGTCTTTTTTTTTTAACTTCTCGAATATCTTTTTTTATATTAGCGCTAAACTGTATGTATTTATATACTCTAAATAAAAGATATTCTCTTGATAGAATATCTTGATAGAGTGTCTTGAGCCACGCATATACATATATTACCTAGATCTAAACTAAGAGATAGACTCTTCCTAAGACGAATCAATGATGACCTTCCAGGGATTCGCCTATATAAGCTGCGGCTAAAGTTGCAAAAATAAGAGCCTGAATACCACTTGTAAATAATCCAAGAAACATGACAGGTATAGGAACCACTAAAGGTACTAAAGAAACAAGAACAACAACGACTAATTCATCCGCTAATATATTTCCGAAAAGTCGAAAACTAAGTGATAGAGGTTTTGTGAAATCTTCTAAGATATTAATGGGTAAAAGAATTGGAGTTGGTTGAATGTATTTGCCAAAATAACCTAATCCCTTTTTTGTAAGACCCGCATAGAAATAGGCTACTGACGTGAGTAAAGCTAAAGCAACAGTAGTATTTATATCATTCGTGGGTGCGGCTAACTCCCCGTGCGGTAATTGTATGATTTTCCAAGGTAAAAGAGCCCCTGACCAATTAGAAACAAAAATAAAGAGAAACATAGTCCCAATAAAGGGAACCCAAGGGCGATATTCTTCTCCAATTTGAGTTTTGCTCACGTCTCGGATGAATTCAAGTACATATTCAAAAAAATTTTGACCACCGGTCGGAATCGTTTGTGGACTCCGAACAGCTATAGTAGCTGAACCTAATAAGATAGCAATTACAACCCAAGAAGTTATAAGTACCTGGCCATGGATTTGAAAACCTCCTATTTGCCAATAGAAATGTTGGCCTACTTCCACACCAGATATATCATATAACCCCTTTAGCGAGTTGATTGAATATGATAGAACATTCATATTGTCCTCTAACAGAAATATAACTTAAAAAAAAATTATTTTGATTCAACCAGCTCTTTCTCGTTTTGTCTCATTTAAATTTCAATTTTCTATTTCGGATATCGATTAATTACATCATATCCCCAGTTATTTTTAACTAGTTTTTTTATTTTGAGATTCAAGATCTAGTAACCAATATAGAGTTTAGGAAGTCCATTTTTGCTTTTATTATGAATCAAAGATTTCTTATATAGCTAGAGCGGCCTTCACAAATTGCAAATACTAATTTGGTAAGAATTAATCGAATTGAAGCTATAGCGTCATCGTTTGCCGGAATCGAAATATCTGCGAGATCCGGGTCACAATTTGTATCGATTAAACAAATCGTTGGAATTCCCAAAGTAATACATTCTCGAAGGGCCGTATATTCTTCGTGTTGATCAACGATGATTACAATATCCGGTAACCCCGTCATATATTTGATTCCACCCAGATATGTTTGCAAGTGAGATAATTGTCTCTTCACCACCGCTGCATCTCTCTTTGGGAGACCAGCGAGTCTCCCTGCTGTTTGTTCCATTCTCAAATTCCTGAATTTATGAAGTCTCGTTTCTGTCGTGCACCAATTCGTTAACATACCCCCAAGCCACTTTTTATTAACATAATGACAGCGAGCCGTTATTGCAGCCCGTGCTACTGAATCTGCTGCTTTATTTTTTGTCCCAACAATTAAAAATTGTTTTCCTCTACTTGCTGCATCAAAAACTAAATCACAAGCCTCTGATAAAAAACGCGCAGTTCTAGTAAGATTTATAATATGAATACCTTTACTTTTTGCAGAGATATAAGGCGACATTCTAGGATTCCATTTCCGAGTACCGTGACCAAAATGAACTCCTGCTTCCATCATCTCTTCCAAATTGATGTTCCAATATCTTCTTGTCATTTCTCCCCACACTTTCTCTTTTTTTAATTAAAGAGATGAGGTATTCTGAAATAAAAAATTGTTCCAACGGAACCTTATTTTCTAGGGCGGATTGGCTATTGATATACAACCCAACAAACCATTAATTCCTTTCTATTCGTTAGTTTTTTAATTTCTTTATTTTATTACTAAATTAAATAACCATAACAAATACATAAAAGATAAAAAAGATGAATTTCGTCTATTAAACCCCCAAAATCATTGTTGTTTTGATCTATCACAGAAATTATTTGAAAGATAAGAATCAAATAATTCTCTGTGATAGATCAAAATATCTCTCATTTCTCCCTCGAATAGATTCTTTTTTTTTGTTTTCAAGGGAATGTCCTTATGTTGACTTGAATGTTGTACGAATCCTTTGAATCCGGTACCGACGGGTATCAGCCCCCCCAGAACAACATTTTCTTTTAGTCCTTTCAACCAATCGATACGGCCACGGAGAGCCGCTTTTGCTAAAACTCGAGCAGTTTCTTGAAAACTCGCTTCGGATATAAAACTTTGAGTATTCAAAGATGCTCTCGTTATTCCCAATAAGGTAGCTCGGTAACATATCGCTTCTTCCAAAGCGCGTCCTGTTCGTTCCGCCCGAAACAATCCAATTAGTTCTCCGGGCAAAAAAACATTAGACATTCCATCTTCTGAAACCAAGACTTTTGATGTTATTTGACGTACAATAATTTCTATATGCCTATTATGGATCTGCACCCCTTGTGATCGATAAACCTTTTGGATCTTGTTAACCAAAGAAATACGACTTTGCGCTATAGTTAGCTCAGCCCCAATCAAGAATCGCCAAGGACTTCCAAAAATTCTTGTTATACATTCGTTCCAACCATCAATCCTTTTTTCTAGGTTCATCGATATTGAATCAATCGAACGAACTTCTAAAACTTGTTCTACCTTTGGAAGACCTTGCGTTATGTCCCCAGACCTCGATTTTTCATATATAAATGTAACTAATGTATTCCCCTCATAAATGATTTCTCCATAATGACCATGAACTGTTGCTCCTGGAGTAGCCAAATAGGGCTTAGCCGATCTTATTACTACGGAGTCAAATTGAACAGTTAGAACTTGACCCGATTTTAGGTGCGTTCCTTTTTTGGTTATACATACATTTTCACAAACAAATTGTCCAAGATAAATTTTTGTGGATGTCTCTTCACAAAAATTATAATGAAGAAAATACCAATTCAAATTGAATGGATTCAAAATGATATTACTGCATGGATCGGGATTATAAATTCTTCCATTTTCATCCATTAAATAATATTGAAATTTAAGTAGTTGAAAGGTTTGTTTTAAATTGTCAAGTTGAAAAGAATTAGTTACCAAGATCTGATTATGAGTTATTAAATGGTAACATGAAAAAAAATTCACAATTTGACGGACTGCTCCTAAAGGACCAAATGAATTCCTAATTGGAATTGGGGGGTCTTTTTGAATTGATTCTTTGTGATATTTTACACCCTTGAATGCTAATGGACCTATTCGAAAACAATTGGATGATGACAAAATTAGAAAAAATTGACATTCTTTGTTTATACCCAACAACGTCCGGACAGTCCCTTGATTTTGGTTAAATGATTTTTGACGTTTTGTCTTTGAATAAATGGAATAAAATGGATTCATATTGCTATGATCTGATCCCTCCTTTTTTTCGGATGATTGATCATTCCTTTTCCCGCTATATGAAATAGCGGATTTCACTAAATTGACCTTTAGGAAATCTCGAATCATACCGTTTGTTCTTACTTCAACAAAGGAAGCGCGGGCCTCTTCGATAGAAGAACCTTTTTTATCTTGATTCCAATTCAATACTAAACAAGTACGTACTAATTGAATCCTTGTGTCAGAAATTCCTCGAGTAACTTTGCCATTTCCATAAAGGATATAATTGACAACTCGAAGTTGCACATTATCCCTTTCCTGCAACAAATCC